GGACTATAATGAGGAGGACGACAGACCCACTCACGATCTACTAAAAGGAAAGTAGCTTGATATTGGTTCAAATCCAATTCGTGAGAAGAGTCCAAGCGAGAGACTATAACAGTCAAAAGGCCTTCGGCTAAAATCAAAATAGTCATAGAGCTCGTTGTTTCACTCATAAAAGATGATGGATAAGCAGTCGTCCCTTACTATATTCCTTCCTAAGTCAGGAATGGCGGGACGGATTAAAGCAAGAATCCCTCAACTCCTTCGGTTAACTATATCTGCTTCTATCTATTAGAAATTCTAAAGGGGGTATCCTTTGGTATAAGTAAGGGGGAAAGCAACATTCCAACAAAAGTTGCCATGCATACAAAAGGTTAGATAACTTAATGTCAATCCTAACAAGAGGAACATTTACAGTGATTGTTGGTTAACAAGAACTTCAACTATCAGACCAGACTTCACTAATAAACTTCTTTATGCATAGAGAATCTGTGAGCGCGTGCGGTCTCCTTTGACAGTGGTGCAAACGGTCTCAAAGAAGCAAAGTGGGACCGATCTAGGAAAGTAGGGTTGATTTGTGACAACTTTCGTCACCGTCTTTCTAAGTGGTATGGTACGCTAGCTAGTTGACGGGCTTTTAACTGCGGTCTGGTTTCAAAGACTGGACACCTAGAAGTATACTACTGGATTGAAGGCCTTTTGACGTTGGGATGATGATTTTAGTTAATGCTCTGCCTGCAGACTAAGACTCTGGAGACTACGGGTCCCTACGGTGCAACCCCGCTTAGGTCGGAAGCCATCCCAGCCCGGGCGAATTGGGTCTTTGCATTGCATTAACTCAAAAGGAGAAAAAGCGCATCAGGTATAGGAAGGACTTCTTACAGGAGCACAGGAGAACAACCTATATCAAGGATGGTAGCTGACTAGCACTCACAAGAAGGCACTGATGGGATGAGTTCCTTTATTTACTAGTCAAGAGATTCTCCGGAGAGCTATTACTAAAGATTCAATCAAGAAGGAATTTCCTAATCACGAAAAGTGGTACGGTCCCAATGAAAGTGTCTCTTAGCCGGTTTACAGGCTTCGGAAAAAAGGAAGAAAATAACAACCACTGTCATAACTCCAAGAGTGAATTGCCGTAACTGCTCAGGATGTTCTTTGTCGAGTTGACTGGCTTTAGTTCAGACAGCTTAAACAGGATTGTAAACCGCCACCCTTCTTTACCACTTTACCACTTTAAGGGGTGGGGATTCAGACCGATGAGGGACGTAGGAATTGCCCTTAACTGCCCGGCAGGCTGAAATAGCTTTCTCGGGAGCCCCCTACTAATCTAAAGGGGGGTCGGGGTATTCAATCCCATGATACTCAAGGAGCAGGGCGTCGTATCCCAGGGGTTCGACTAATACATCGTAAAGCGGGTCCAGGTTTTGGGTTATACAAAAAATGGAAAGGGAAACCACTACCTCCCTATTTGCTGCTAAAAACAGACTCTGGAAGAGGTTTTTGCTAAGATGAATGCAACTTCTATGTATTTCCCATCGCATTTTCATAGGGAATGTACTCCTTAATATTCAATCTTTTAACGATGCTTGCCAATTCTAATCCAGGGAATAAGGGGAGCACTTAGATCGATTTGAACGCAGATTTTCGCAAAACGACCTCGCGTAGCCAGTTCAGTAACCGTCTCAATTTGAATAGGTTTACCAAGAGTTTTCCCTATTTTGAGAAGTACTCAATAGGGAACTCAGGTAAACGGATCCAAACCGCAGTTTGAGTGACCGTTGCCAAGGAAGGCCTAAAATCAGGGTGCCACTTTCGAACAGTGAGATAATGGTTTGCTATCATCCAAGGTCCTCCAGTAAGAGCTCTTTTGTAATCCTCCCCATCAGTCAATTTGAGGATGAAGTAGTCGTGGCCCAGGTCAATGAAGTCAATCTCCCCATTTGGTCTCCACATTTTCAAAATTGGATCATTGAGAAATTCTCCTTTTAGTTTCCCCATTCATGTTGATCACAGGGGGACAATTCGAAGGGCCCTGGTTATGGATCTGCTGCTCATCTTCTTCCCACTCGTCTGATTCAAAGCTTTCAGACTCCGGTTCCGAGATCTCAAGATAGCATGAGCCCTTGTGCTGTACTTGCATGAGAACATCACAAAAGGACAGTGGTTGATTACCGTCTTCCTTTGATCGCTTCCATGGTCCGGGACTCTTCCCAGGGTCCGGAGGTAGCTCACAGAGGTTGCCATTCCTTAGCCCCTCATCGGTTGTTAGGCATTTGTCACTTCTTCTATTTCATTTCCATAGCGATTCACTCAACATAGAAAAGCAACTAGAGCAGAGCTAGTATCTGGAGCTCTTGAACTAGAGGAGGGTCTAGCATACTGAAACATAAATGTAGCTATAAAGCCTTTTTGAGTATCTTCCTTCTTGACTTGATAGGGCTCCTATATCAGAACTTTTTCACTTTTTTTTGCTATCGAAAGTGATTCCAGGCTTAGTGCTTCC